GAATCAGTCGACGTGATTCCCTTTTTTTTTTTTTTTTTTTTTTTTAGTATTTAGTATTGTTTTTGGGTTTTAAGTGTAATTGGTTATTTTTTACTATCTATTTGAGTATTTAGATTGTGTTAGGGTTTCTTTTTTTTTTTCTGTGATTTCTTATTTAGTACTCGAAAATAGTTTTTACTTTGTGTTGGAGTGTTTTGAAACTTGTTTTTTCGTCCTTATTATTATTCTTTTTATATGATTTTCCCTGATTATTATCTTTGTCATTATTTTTTTTGTTTTTTCATTAATTTTTTTATCTTGAGTTTTAATTGTTTATTATAAGTGTGTTTTTAGGTTATAATTAGGCTGTTTAAAACCCCAAATGGGGTTTTGATGTGTTTTTTTTATTTGGTAATGAGGATGTAGCTTCCTATTATAGTTAAGAGAGGCATACTTAATGCTATGTTTACTGATAAGGTTTCTTTATAATAGTTTTCACTTTTTTTAGTTAATTGTTTTATTTTTTCTCAAAGAATTTTGTTTTTATTTGAAGTTACTGGCCTTAAATATATAAATATTGATACTACGCTTAAGAATATTAAGTAGAAAATGAATAGAAATGTATTTGTAAATGTGAGTATATTTAAAATAATCAAGTATTTTAGGATAAAGGCTAACAAAGGAGGTAGACCACCTAAGCTAATTAAAGACATGTATAAAATAACATTATAATAATTTTGTTTTTTAAAAATGTAGCTAGGTGATTTTAATTCCTTTAGAAAAATTTTTTCTCTAGAAATGATGGTTAAAAGAATTAATGAAGTAAGATAAATAACAAAAAATAAATATAGTAAACTGGGTCATTGTATAGTTATTACAAGAATAATTCATCCGCTATTTATTATACCACTATAAGCAATTAATTCTTTGATTTTTATGGTATTTAGCATTAAACAAGAACCTATCGTTATAGAAAAAGTTCCTAAAATTAATAAGAATATACCTGAAGGATTAATTAATTGAGTTAAATATATTATAGGTATTTTATTTAGGCCAGATAGAAGAATGATTGCTTTGTAATCTAAGTTATTTATAACTTGAGGTATTCAAAAATGAAAAGGAGTAGCACCTAGCTTAATACATAAAGCTATAATAATAAGATAATAAGAATTAATTGAATAAGTAAAATTAACTATTTGATTTAAAGCTGCTCCTAAAAAACAAATTAAAGAGGCAAATGAAGGAATTAAATAAACAAAAGCAGCTTCGGTGGCATTAAGATATTTATGAGAATGAGATGAATAAAAAATAGCACTATTACCTAGAATAATAAAGCTCTGTATTTCTAATAGAAGAATTATTCAAAAAATATTATTCACTCAAAAAATAAGAATAGTAGAACCTACTAAAAGAATCAAAAGAAAAACTTTTTCTCATTTACTTCATTTATTTACTCTATTAAATTCATCTAAGTAAAGATAATAAATTACTATACCCAGATTTATAAATAATAAAGTATTAGAATTATTATAAAGACTATTATATAAAAAAAAAAAAAAAGTTATAATAAAACCAATTAAAAAAAGGAAAAGATTTTGATAACGCATAAAATTAGTATTAGATCTTTATAAGAAATATATATATATATATATATATATGAATTAAATCATGCTTTAATTTAAAATTTAAAAGACTGGTTGATTTTTAATAGATATTTGTTTTAATAAGTTATAACTTTAAATTATTAAAAATATTTATCTAATGTAAAGTTTCTGTTTCTGATAAAAATGTACTGCTAAGAAGAGTTAAAACATAGGCTTGTATAAAAGAAACACAAATTTCCATAAAAAATAAACTACTATAAGCAGTGAAAATAGATAATCAAATTATAGGATAGTATAAAAAAAAAGGGAATACAATATAAGTTACAGTAATTAAAGTTGTTACTAAAAGAGTCATTAAAATATGTCCCGCAAAAATATTACCAGAAATACGAAATCCCATAGAAAAAGGGCGAATAAAATGACTAATAATTTCAACAGGGATTATTAACGGGGCTAATCAAAGGGGAGTACCTTCTGGAAAATAATTAACACCTAAAAAAGTATTTTTATAATTTAAATTTGTATTAGTGGTATTAAAATTTTTATAGGCTATGTAGAAAGTAGCTATAAAAATAATAAGAGTTAAAGTTAAAGTATTAGTTACAAAGATATTAAAACAGAAGGTATGAGGTAAAAGACCATTAAGATTTATGACTAGTAAGACAAAAAAAAGAGTTGATAAAAAGGGGGAGACATGGTATGAGTAAATTCTATGATTATCAGAATAACCTTTATAATAAGTTACTCCCTTTAAATTAAAAAAATGATTATTAATATTATTAAAAAAAATTTTACTAATACATAATTCTAAAGAATTAATAGAATAAGATAAAATTATAAGATAAATAATAAGAGGAATAATTCCATTAATAAAAGGCCCTATAAATTTACTTATAAAAGAAAAGTAAGAATAAGGTAAAATAAATATAGAGTAAAAATATTGACCTCAACCTCCATAAGATAATTTAAATATATTAATAATTGAACATTGAGGGAAAATAATTGAATGAAATAAATTTTCCATTTTATATATATATATATATTCATCGACACGTTCCCGTACCAATACTATGTTTCGACTTACTCCCGATCCTTAGGTTTTAGCTAAGTTCCCAGGAGGCGACGAGCGATTTGTACCCATTATGCACTAATTCAATAACCCGTTCTAATTAATTATTTACTTTGGAGTTCACACAACTGCCTTATTTCAAGCTTGCAGTATGTTTAAACCCTTTTAGAAGTGGTACATTGTTTTACCATCAATCCCCTAACATAAAGGCAAAAATAATCTCACTTTATCTTTTCTTTAAATATAAATTAACTATATTTTTAAAGATGGAAGACCTATCTTCAAGACAGTTCTAGAGGACCTTGCAACACCTGTACTTTTTTAGAAATTATTTTCTTAAAATTTAGTATTCAAGATAGGGGTTAGGTGCTTCGCGGATCACCGTAAATTAAAAAGAATGATAAACCCCCCATTTAGTTAACTAACACGGCCAAGTCATTTCCTTTTGGCCCTTTTTTTAAGACACACTCGAGCAGGTATTTATTTTCATATTATAGTTAATTTAATATTCCCGGCAAGGGATACCAGGGTCTCTAATCCTGTTTTCTGTCCTAACTTTATACGTTTAAACTATATATCTTATGAAAGAAAAATAAGCAGTAGAAACTTTATGCGTTACATTCTACCGGGCATATAAAGCTCACCTTTTTCATTTATATAAATAATTAACTATTAGTAAGTCGTGTTCCTAGTCTTAACATTAATAGTAGTGTACCTGGTTTCACCGCGTCTGCTGGCACCATTATTAGACAACACTATTTTAATATTTCCCATCCGGCTTATCCGATTGTGAAGCTTTCCTGACTGCTGTTATATTGGTTCCGCTACTTTTATCATTAGGAACCCGGAGAACCACCAGTTATTGTTTATTAGCTCTAATTAAAAAAAAAAGAGTAAACTGATTGGGAAAGAGGGTTATATATATATATATATATATATTAATTTACCTCTCTGTCATTGATTAGTTAGCTACTCGGTTTATATAGATTACAAAGCTCTGTCTATGCATATTTGGTACTATTTAAGTGCTATGACCAAACACCTATTTTGANTNATATATATATATAATCATAAATTATAATTATAAAAGATTATTTATATCTTAAATTTAAAATATAAAAAATATAATAATAATCAAGCTAATTATTAAACTTTTTAATATTAAAGTTATATTCTTTAAATAGAAAAGGTTACTTACACTACTTAATATTTTACTAAAAGAAGTTATTCCTGTAGCTGAAAAAAATTCTATGACTTGGTTATCTATTAATTTATATTGTTGATGAAAAATAATTTTTCCTGAAGGAAGAAATAAAGTTGTTAGAATCTCATTAAAATACCATGTATGAAGAAAAATTTTTTTAGCTCGAGGACTATATAATGTTAAATAAAAAGGTATATTTTTAAACACTTGGATAAAAATAATTCCTGTCAAAATAAGAGGAATTATTTTTGTAAATTGATTTACAAGGAGTGGGCTTATTGGTTGAATAAAGCTTGCATTAAAAAAATAACCTCCCATAATACTTCCACTACTTAAAATAAAGCAAGGAAAAATTAACAGAAAAGGAGAATTATGAAAAGTTTTATTGAAAATACTAGCGTAATAAGCTGGTGTATTATAACTAGCATAATAAGTTTTAAGGCTATAAAAACAGGTAAAACAAGCAGCTAGATACCCTAATCAAAGAGGGTAAATTATCCCATTTTGGTAATTACATAACTCTAAAAATAAATCCTTAGAGTAATAGCCTGTAAAAAAAGGAAATCCAATAATAGCTAATCCACCTAAATAAAGAGCATATTTTCCTAAAAGATTTTGGTTTTTAAATCCCATTTTTCCTGCAAATTGTTCATTAAAACCTGTGTGAATAATTAAACCAGCACTTAAGAATAAAAGGGCTTTAAATATACCGTGATTAAATAAATGAAATAAACTAGTATTATAATAACCATAACCACAAACTAAAGTCATATAACCTAATTGACTACAAGTACTATAGGCAATAATTTTTTTTAGATCTGTTTGATTTATTCCTATATTGGCTGCTATAAAGCAAGTTAAACTACCTAGAATAAGTAGAAGAATATTTACATTATTAGAATAAAAAAGAGGACTTATTTTTATCATTAGAAATATACCAGCAGTAACCATAGTAGCTGCATGAATTAAAGCACTGACAGGGGTAGGTCCTTCCATAGCATCTGGTAATCAAAGATGAAGGCCTATTTGAGCACTTTTCCCCATTACGGCTAAACTAAAACAAACTGCTATTAATGTAGAAGGAAAAAAAGAAAAATAATAATTTATAATTCCTAAATTAAAACTACCTACTTTTTTATAAATAAATCCTAAAGCTATTATAAAAGCTATGTCTCCTATCTTATTAAGAAGCATTGCTTTAAAAGCACTTTGGGAAGCTAACAATCTATTATATCAAAAACTAATTAAAAGATAACTACATATACCTACACCTTCTCAACCAACAAATAATTGAATGCAGTTTTGAGAAAATATTAAAAGTAACATAAAAAAAGTAAATAAACCTAGATAACCCATAAAACGAAAAAGATGTGCTTCACCAGCCATATATTTTAGGCTATAAAAATGAACCATAGAAGACACAAAGACAATTAAAACCATCATAATACAACTAATATTATCAATCATAAGACACCAATTATTTTCATTTCCTTCTAAATTAAATCAAGGGGTCAAAGGAGTTAAAATTACGGTTGATGAATTATAATAAATTAAGAAAAAATTAAAAGTGACTAAATTAAATAGGATCATTATAGAGATAATAAATATATTACCACCTCTTTCATTTCATCCTCTAGATAAACTAAAAATAGTGCAAACACAAAATGATAAAAAAGGAATAAAAAGAATACAACCTATCATAACATGATATTTTACATTTAAAGGACTAAATTTAGGCTTCAAACAAGACTATTAATAAATCATAAAGTAGAAATACTCAAAGGAAGAATTTTTTTTCAGCATAAGGACATAACTTGATCATAACGAAGACGAGGAAAAGAAGTTCTAACCCATATAAAAACAAAAGCAATAAAAGTTCCTTTAAAACAGTTTATACTCATAAATAAAATTAGTAAAAAGGATCATTTTTTTAAATTATATAAAAAAAGACAAAAATTATTATTTCAAAAAAGTATTATAAAAAGAAAACTAGAAAAAATAATATGACTATACTCAGCTAAAAAAAAAAGTGCAAAAGACATAGAAGAATATTCTACATTATACCCACTTACTAACTCAGATTCTCCTTCTGATAAATCAAAAGGAGCTCTATTTGTTTCAGCTAACATAGAAATAAAATAAATTAAAGCTAAAGGTCAAATAAGTAAAAAAAAAGAACCTAAAATACTTTGTGAAGTAGATATAGAAACTAAGTTACAACTAGCCGAACATAAAATAATACTCATTAAAATTAAAGTTAAAGAGACTTCATAACTAATCATTTGAGCTACTGCTCTAATACTACCTAGAAAAGCATATTTTGAGTTACTACTTCATCCACTTAGTAAAACACCGAAAATACTTAGACTCATAATAGCTAAAACAAGGAGTAGACTATAAGGATGATTAAGACATGATCCTCCTATATAACTTCCTCAAGGGAAAAGAAATCAAGGGAAAAGACCGAAAGTCAAAGCTAAGATAGGAGCTGCACTGAAAAGAAATATATTTGCATGGGAAGGTAAAATAACTTCTTTACTAAAAAGTTTAACCCCATCAGCTAAAGGTTGGAGAATACCATAAAACCCTACTACATTAGGTCCTTTGCGACTTTGACTATAGCCTAAAACTTTTCTCTCTAAAAGGGTGAGATAAGCTACGGAAATTAAAACAGGAATAATTACAATTAAAAATTCAAAAAAAATAAAAATTATTTTTAAAGCCATTCTAAACCACCTTTTTTATATTCATAAATAAGTCCTCCTACAACGAAAAAAAAAAAAATTAAAACCGCAATTTGATTAATTAAATTTAATTGACCTGTAAAGACGCTTCAGGGAAGAAGATATAAAATTTCTAAATCAAATATAAGAAAAATGATACCCACCATAAAAAAACGAATACTAAAAGGTTGAGTAGGGGTATTAATAGTAGCGAAACCGCATTCATAAGCAGTAATTTTTTGATTATAGATATTTTTATAGCTAGCTAAATAACTTAAAAAAAGTAATAAGCAAGAAATTAAAATAGAAAAAAAAAGATATAAACAAAAAATAAAAATTAGCATTTTTCTTTAAAATAATTAAAAATTTTAAATATAAGAATTAAAAAAAGACCTAAACTCATTAATGTAATACAAATTAAACCAGCGTAAAAATATTCATTATAAAGATTTTTACTAATTAATTTTATAACTGGAAATTGATAACTGGACTCTATTTTTAAAGAAGCTATTGATAATAAATAATTTTCATGATATCCTTTATTTAATCTAACTCAAATTACTAGAATTATATGAAAAAAAAAAAAAAAAAAGGATATTTTTATTAAACCTGTAGACTTAGGATTCTCTGATATGTTTATAAAGAGAATCATAAAAGAAAAAAGAATAACAATAGCCCCTAGGTAAATTATAATTAAATAAAGGCTAAATATATTGATACCTATTAATAATCCATTTATACTTTGTAAAAAAAGTATAAAAACTATGTTTAAAAGCAAATTTATTATTGAATTATGAAAGAAAGATAGAAGTAAAAGAGTTAAGCTAATAAAACTTAAAAAAGAATAGATATATCAAAAATTCATTATAAAAGTATACTTTTAAGAATAATAAAAGGGGCTAGCCCAAGAATCAGAAGAGGTCAAAAATAAAGATTTAAAACAAAGACTTCTATTTTATTAACAGGTCGAGCTCCATATAAATAAGAACTTAAAGTCCCTGTAAATATTTTTTGATAAAAATGTAGAGCATAAACAAGACCAATTAAAGCTCCTAAACCTAAAATTAAGCTTTGAAAAAAACAGTAATTTACTGCTCCTAAAATACAAATTATTTCACCAATAAAATTTAAACTACCTGGAAAGGCTATACTAGCTAAAGTAAAAAGAAAAGCAAATTCACTTATAAAAGGATGAATAGTTTTACAACCCCCATAATATTTAATAATTCTAGTATGATATCTATCATAAAGTAAACCTACAATAGTAAAAAGACCTGGTGAAGATAAACCATGAGCTACTAAAATACAAAGAGTACTTGCCAAGCTAAGTTCTATACAGGAAGGATTAAAAAGAGCATAAGATGCGAAACCCATGTGTGCTACACTACTATAAGCGATTAATCTTTTCATATCACTTTGACGAAATGTAATACAACCTCCATAAATAATATTACATATACTAAGGAAAAGAAAAAAAGGACTATAATATTCGTAGGCTGAAGGACAAAGAGGGATGGCTATTCTAAGTAATCCGAAAGCACCTAATTTAAGCATAATTCCTGCTAAAAGGATAGAACCTATTAGAGGAGCTTCTACATGAGCTTGAGGAAGTCAAATATGAAAAGGGAAAAGAGGAATTTTAACTAAAAAACCTAAGCTTAAACTTAGATATATTCATTTCTGTAAATAAAAAGGAAGATGATAAGTGAATAAAGTTTCCATATGAAAAGTGCCAGTTAGATTATAAATCTTTAGTAAGGAAAATAAAATACCTAAACTAGCAATTAACGTAAAAAAAAATAGAAAGTAAGCAGCTCTTATTTTTTCTAAACGACTACCATAAATTATTATAATTATGAAAAGGGGAATTAAAGCACTCTCATAAAAAATATAAAAAACTAAAAGATTAGAAGTTCAAAAAAGACCTATTAGAATGTTATATAAAATAAATATAAAATGAAAACAAAAATTTTCTTTTTTTAAATTTTGATTTTTTAGTATTAAAATACAAATAAAAGACAGGTAAGTTGTTAAAACAATAAAAATAAATGATAAATTAGAAAGCCAAGTTGTAGAGTTAATATAACTTAACATGAAAAAATTAAAACTTACATAGTAAAAAAAAAGATAAATATTTGTAAGGCTAAACATTCTTATCTAATTATATTAATAGCTTTTAAGTTAATTGTATTAGAAATTCGAAAAAATTGAACACAAACTGTAATACAAATTGCACTTTCTACAGCTAAGATAATAAAAAGAAAAAAAATGTAAACTTCCCCAAAAACAGAATGGGTGATAATGTAACTACTTAAACTGAGATTAATAAAAATAAGTAAAAGTGATAACTCTAAATAAAGAAAAAGAGTTAGAATATTCTGGGCTTGAATACAAACACTAACCAAAGAAATAATAAAAAGAGAACTTGGGACTAAAAGAAAAATAATTTATACAATATTCTAAATAATATTTTTATATTTAATATAAAAGAATCTGTAAACAAATATATGTATTTATATATAATCATATATGTATATATTATAATGTAAAAATAATTAATCTAATATATTTATATTAGATATAATATTATTTTAAATAATAAAAGATTAATTTTAATTAAAAAAAATAATTTTATGTTAAATAAATTAGTTTATTTTTATGTTTTCATTTTTCTATAGATGATAATTATATTAGTTATTCGTACCAATAAAATTATATTAGATAAATAATTTTAATTTATTATCTAAAAATAGAATTTAATATTTTAATGGAAAAAAAAAAATCTCCTTTTTGAAAAGACAAATGATTTTGAATTTACTTTTTTTGTGGTCTACTTTTTGTATTCTTTTTTCCTCTACTTAATAAGGAATTTTGAAAGTTATGTGATTATATATATGAAAAATATTTTAAGGATAGTAGTGGTCCTTATTATTAATATTAATAAAGCGACTTTTTTTTAAAAATAATTATCCATTATTTTCTTCTCTATATGCTTCTAGTTTTGGTCTTCCTACCCCGGGGAATTTAAATTATCTTTATAATTTTGGTAGTCTTTTAGGCTTATGCTTATTGATACAGATATTAACAGGAGTTATGTTGGCTATGCATTATACCCCAAGTATTCATGAAGCCTTTAATAGCATTCAGCATATTTGTAGAAACGTAAATTATGGTTGATGTTTGAAATATACTCATGCTAACGGAGCTTCAGCTTTTTTTATATGTGTTTATATTCATATTGCTCGTGGTCTTTATTATGGTAGCTATTTTAGTATTAATGTTTGAATTACAGGTGTTTTAATTCTTTTTCTAATGATGGCAACTGCTTTTATTGGTTACGTTTTACCGTGGGGACAAATGAGCTTTTGAGGAGCAACAGTCATTACTAATTTCATTACCGCTATCCCTTATATAGGTCAGACTCTAGTAGAATGAATTTGAGGGGGTTATAGTGTAGGTAATCCTACTTTAAATCGTTTTTTAAGTTTACATTATCTTTTTCCTTTTATTCTTTGTAGTTTAGTTTTTATTCATTTAACTTTTCTTCATAATTATGGGTCAACCACACCTCTAGGTTTAAAAGGTTTTTATAACTTATTACCTTTCCATAGTTATTATGTAGTTAAAGATTTACTAGGATTTTTCTTTTTTGCTTTTTTATTTTCTGGGCTCATTTTTTTTTTACCTAATTTATTAGGTGATCCTGAAAATTATATTAAAGCTAATCCTTTAGTGACTCCAGTACATATAATGCCAGAATGATATTTTCTTTTTGCTTATACTATTTTAAGAACAATACCTAATAAATTAGGAGGGGTTTTATTATTAGTAGGTAGTATTGTGATCCTTATGATTTTACCATTTATTAATAAAGCTGAATGTAAAGGAAATAGTTTTAAAATTTTTGTACAGTTTTTTTTTTGACTTTTTGTAGCTAATTTTATCCTTTTAACAATTTTAGGTGGAAAACCTGTGGAAAATCCTTATTTAGTTTTATGCTTATTAGCCACCCATCTCTATTTTTTCTGATTTTTTTTTACTCCTTTTATTGAAGAAATACACTCTTTTATGATATCTAATTAAATATATAATAATTAATTTTATTGAGATAAGTTTAATAATAAAATTATTTTATTTATTTTAAGAGTTAAAATTATATTATTTTAATCTTAATAATTACCATACTGTTTTTTTTTTTATAATGAATAATAATGAATAATAATGAATAATAAGGTTTATATAAATAAATTAAGATTATTTAATTATGTTAAAATCCCTTATATATATATATGTAATAAAATTTAAAAAGATTATGCTTATATCTATGTTTATATACAAAGATCAATTCTAATTTTTATAGTTATGATATTTAGATTAAAATAAAATATATTTTATAACTATAATTTCATGTATTTGCTAAAATAAAATTTATTTATTTGTAAGATTGTTGGACTGGTGTACCCTACCAGGGCTCATTACCCTAGGTAAAAGTGATTCAATTTCACTACAATTCTTTTATAATATAATTTAATTTTAATAAGAAATACTGTAGATTTAATTAAGAAAATTTTCTTAGAGTTTAAGTAAAAACGATCTCTCATTATAAAAGGAGGTTATAAAATCTAAAAACAAGAAAAACATTATAATTTTTCGTACTTAACTAAAAAAAGAAAGAGTAAAGATTATAATAAACTCTATTTAAGGAACTCGACAAATTAAATGTGTCGACTGTTTACCAAAAACATAGCCAGGAGCAAATTTTCCAGGTGTGACCTGCTCAGTGGCCATCGAGTTAATGTTATTAATAAAACAGAAGTTGGTTAAACAGCTCCCTTAATCCTAAAGGGGACGAAGTAAGCATAATCTGATACCGTTTAATTGGCGGAGTGTTGAATGGACTAACGAGCGCATTATTGTCTCAAATAGAGGTAAAATGAAATAAACATTTTCGTGAAGAGGCGAAGAAAAATAGAAGGACGAGAAGACCCCGTGAAGCTTTACTATAGACTCGTTAATTATGATTAGAATTTTAAAATTTATTTGAAAAATAAAAAATATTAATAAATTATAACATTTAAATCTTATAATTAAAACAATAAATAAAGATTTACACATATTTTTATTCTGATATAATTGGTAGCTAGTTTGGTAGTTTGGATGGGGTATCCGCAAGTTAAAAGTAACATGAAGTTAGTAAAATTCAAATCATAGTTAATTGTGTAAAATACATTTTTATACAAGGTTAGAAACGGCAAAGTGACCCTTTCATAAAAATTTAATACTTTGAAAGTAAAAGAATAAAAGCTACTCCGGGGATAACAGGGCTAATTTAATCCGTGCAGTCTGTTATGTAAGATAAATGTTTGCCACCTCGATGTTGAATTGACTATACCTGGTGGAGGAGAGGCTACCAAGGGTTGGACTGTTCGTCCATTAAAAAGTTACATGATTTGAGTTCAGACCGTCGTGAGGCAGGTCAGTTTCTATCCTCTGTTCATACTTTAATTATAATTGCTCAAGTACGAAAGTAACGGGTGTAGTAATTAAGATCAATTCATTCTAAATATCTAGAAATAAAAGACTCTAAGAAAACTAAGTTAAATAAATATATTTATATAATAAAATTTTTATTTATTTAAATAAAAAGAATAAAATTAAGGAGAAGTATTCTTTTAGTAATGAATGATTTTAATTAAAGTAAATATAAAAATATAAAAAATAAAAGAAATGAAATATCTAAGTATATCTATAAATAGAATTAGTGACGAACTAAACTTTTTTTTAATTTAATATAATGTCTACATCTCTTAAATTAATAGTAAAAGTACCGTGAGGGAAAATAAAGTTTATTTAAAATATACTTATATTAAGATACTTTTTGCATCACGGATCTAGCTAGAAAATAAGATTTTAATAATCTGAAACACGAAACTAAGCGATCTAAATCCCAATCTACACAAGAGGTGATAATTCGTGTCTGTAACAACATATTGAAAAAATTGGGATTTAGCGGTGAAAAGCTAATCGAGCTTAGATATAGCTCGTTTTAATTGAAATATATATTAGTATAACAATGCTTTAAAAGCGTTAGTCGGTCGTTAGGAGAAAGTTCTTTCGACAATAGGTAAACCATCTTCCTTTTATAGGTAAATAGTTTAAAGTATTTTAACAATTGAATTAACTCCTAGCCAGGGTTAGCATTAGCCGGGAAGTGGCTCAGCTATAAGACAGTTTTACCACACATACTCAAGTTAATAAAAGCAAATCATTCTTTTGAAATTAACTTCTATCTTTTTTTTTTCTAAAATTGATTTTCAAATAAATTGATATTATTAAAATATAATTTTATAATTTATAAATATATTTTATATTAAGTGTTTAGTATTATAATATATATATATATATTACATATGAAAAAAAACCATTATTTAAATGGATGACATTCTGTTTCTCCTAGTCCCTGGCCTCTCTTAATGAGTTTAAGTGTTTTTTCTACTGCAGTAGGTTTTGTTCTCTGAGTTAGTAAAAGTTTTCCTTATTTTATGTTTTGTGGTTTAAGTAGTATTGTTCTTATTTTTACTTTATGATGTCGTGATGTAGTTATAGAAGCTACTTATCAAGGAGCTCATACTTTAAGAGTAATTTATACTTTAAAAATGGGGTTCTATCTTTTTGTTGTTAGTGAAGCAATGTTTTTTATTTCTTTTTTTTGGGCTTACTTTCATTGTATGCTAAGCCCATCCCCAGAAATAGGGGTTTCCTGACCTCCTAAAGGAATTCAAGCCATTAGTCCTTTAGGTGTACCTCTTCTAAACACAATTATCCTAGTTTGATCTGGGGTTTTCGCCTCAGCTTCTCATCATTTTTGTAAAGGTAAAAATAAAGAATGAGCTATGATGTGTCTTAATCTTTCATATCTCTTAGGAATTCTTTTCACTATTATTCAGTATTACGAATTTAAATGATGTACTTATACTATTGCAGATTCAGTTTTTGGATCTACTTTCTTTATTCTTACTGGATTTCATGGTTTTCATGTCCTTATAGGTACGATATTTTTGATTGTTAATTATTATCGTTTAAAATATAATCATTTCACTCCTAATCGTCATCTAGGTTTAGAATGTGCTATAGTGTATTGACATTTCGTAGATATTATTTGAATTTTAGTTTATATTGTCGTTTATATATGAAGCTACTATAAATTTTAATATTTATTTATTTATTATTTAATACTAACTTCTATTTTTAAATTACTTATATATATATATATATATAAAGCCTTAATAATCTTTTTATTATTTTTATTTTAAATAATAAATACTATTTTAAATATTCTAAAAAAATATAACGTTATTCATTTTATTAATCATTTAAAAAATAAAAATTTATCAAATTTTAAGTCAAAAACAAAAAAGATGACTTTGAAGTACTAATCATAAAGATATAGGTGTTTTATATATATTATTCGGGCTTTTCAGTTGCCTATTAGGTAGTAGTCTTTCAGGTATGATTCGTTATGAATTGTCTAGTAGTGAAACTCATTTTTGTAATTCTCAATTTTATAATGTAATTGTCACAGCTCATGCTTTAATTATGATATTTTTTTTTGTTATGCCAACTTTGATTGGAGGTTTTGGCAATTATTTTGTACCTTTATTGCTTGGGGCTCCTGACATGGCTTTTCCTCGTTTAAATAATCTTAGTTTTTGAATGTTACCTTGAGCTTTGGTTCTTTTACTTATGAGTACCTATGTTGAAGGAGGAGTAGGGACCGGTTGAACTGCTTACCCACCTTTAAGTAGTGTCTTAGCTCATAGTACCCCAGGAGTAGATTTAGCTATCTTAAGTCTTCATATGGCTGGTACAGGTAGTCTTTTAGGAAGTATTAATTTCTTATGTACTACTATTTGTTGCCGTAATCCAGCTCAAAAAAAACCCATGAAAATGCCTCTTTTTTGTTGATGTTTAGCTGTGGCCAGTATTCTTCTGTTAATTTCTTTACCAGTTCTCGCCGGAGGTTTAACCATGTTACTTTTTGATCGTAATTTTAACACCTCATTTTTTGATCCTACTGGAGGAGGAGATGTTATTCTTTACCAACATATTTTTTGATTTTTTGGTCATCCTGAAGTATATGTACTTATACTTCCTTCTTTTGGAATGATTAGTGAATCTTTTCGTTTTTTTACTTTAAAACAACAGATTTTTGGTCAAATAGGAATGATTACTGCTATTTGCTCAATTGGTGTTATTGGGTTTGTAGTTTGAGCTCATCATATGTACACTGTAGGGATGGATGTTAATACTAGAGCTTATTTTACTAGTGCTACAATGATTATTGCCGTACCCACGGGTATTAAAGTTTTTAGTTGATGTGCTACTCTTATGGGGGGTAAAAAGTATTTTACGACTTCTATGATGTTTGGATATGGTTTCCTTTTTATGTTTACCTTAGGAGGTGTCACCGGAGTTCTATTAGCAAATAGTTGTATTGATATTAGTTTACATGATACTTACTTTGTTACTGCTCATTTTCATTATGTATTAAGTATGGGAGCTGTATTTGGTGGTTTAAATGGTTGATACTATTGATTTGGTAAGATTTCTAATTGAAAAATTTCCGAACCTTTGGGTAAAACTCACTTTATTTTATTTTTTATAGGAGCTAACATGACTTTTTTCCCTCAACATTTTTTAGGTTTAAGTGGAATGCCTCGAAGAATTGTAGAATATCCTCATCCTTTTGAGTACTGACATAAGATTTCTTCATTTGGAGCCTTAATTAGTATCAGTAGCTTGATTTTTTTTATATGAATATTTTATCATACAGCTTATCACAAAGTTCTTTTTACTGGTTATTTTCAGCATAAATTTATTGCTGTATCTTATATTAATACTACTGCTCAATGACATAAATGTTTTTGTATGGCAAACATTTTTTTTAAAAACTGCTTTTTGTTTCCTACTTTTACTCATATTACTACTATTCAAGGCCCTGCTAAAAGTTTAGAGCATACTCAAAAAAGACCTACACCAAATCATACTTTTATAGAGCCTGTTTTCACTAATATTCATTCTTCTAAAACAAATAACCCAGAAAATTTAATTACTGAAAAAATAATTAAAGACCCTACTCCTCAAAAAGGATTATTTAAAAAATACATAAACTTCTTAAAAGAGAAACAAGAAAGAGAGATAATACCTTTTATTAATTATAATTATTTAAATAAAAAGTATCTTATTATATCTATTCATAATAAAGAAAAGTCTTTAAAAAACATATTTAAAGATTCACCTACAATAGGTCAAATGGGTTTCCAAAGTATGGCAACCCCTCAAGGAGAAGCTATTGTTAGCTTTTACCATTTTGTTCTAATGCTAATGGTATGTGTTTTAGGATTTGTTTTATTTTGACTATTTAAGATTTTACGTACCGAAAGAATGTATTTTAACCGTAATTTCAAAGAAGATAGTAATTTAGAATTTTTCTATACTTTAGTACCTATAATTATATTAACAATAATAGGTTACCCCTCCTTAAGCCTCCTTTTTTTACTAGATAACTATATTAACCCCCTCCTAACTTTAAAAGTCATCGGACATCAATGATACTGAGATTACGAATTAGGAAAGAGAGGGCCTAATCAAATAGAATTTAGTAGCTACATGGTTCCCACCGAAGAACTCCTATTAGGTCAAAAAAGATTATACGAAGTAAGTCAAGAACTTTACCTACCCACGGGAGTCAAGATAAAAATAGGTGTTACCAGTGCAGACGTAATACATAGTTGAACAGTTAATGCCTTAGGTGTAAAAGTAGACGCTGTACCAGGTCACTTAAACAATGTAAGTTTCTTTATAAAAAGAATAGGAAACTACTTCGGGATGTGTAGCGAAATATGTGGCAGCTTACACGCCTTCATGCCTATAAATGTGAAAGCAGTAAATACAGAAACATTTATCACATGAGCAAAAATAATAAGAGAAGAAAACTAAAAGAAACCTTATCAGTAAACATAGCATTAAGTATGCCTCTCTTAACTATAATAGGAAGCTACATCCTCATTACCAAATAAAAAAAACACATCAAAACCCCATTTGGGGTTTTAAACAGCCTAATTATAACCTAAAAACACACTTATAATAAACAATTAAAACTCAAGATAAAAAAATTAATGAAAAAACAAAAAAAATAATGACAAAGATAATAATCAGGGAAAATCATATAAAAAGAATAATAATAAGGACGAAAAAACAAGTTTCAAAACACTCCAACACAAAGTAAAAACTATTTTCGAGTACTAAATAAGAAATCACAGAAAAAAAAAAAGAAACCCTAACACAATCTAAATACTCAAATAGATAGTAAAAAATAACCAATTACACTTAAAACCCAAAAACAATACTAAATACTAAAAAAAAAAAAAAAAAAAAAAAAGGGAATCACGTCGACTGATTCTAACT